TGTTTTCCTGATGCTTCCTCACGTTTTTGATAAAACCTTCTCTTAAAAGTATTTTAACAATGTTTTCCGTGATGTTAGTGGATGCTATTTGAATCGTCCCTTTTCTATTCATGTCAGCATTTCGTATAGAGGTTATTATGTCAGCAATAGTGTCCCTACCCATGATAAACTAAAATTTTGGTTGTCTCCCATTTTTGATATAATCAACATGCTATTTTTTATTTATTTTTTAATTTTTATATTTTTGTTATTAAATAAAGGGATATGCGTCCGATACAACCTAATCCACTAATTACTCTATTTCATCCAAATACTATGTATAATATAACTATATTACGTATGATCTCATCTTATAATACCTCAGGTGCTAATGAAACTATTTTAGTGAAATTTAACTGTCTCAATTCTCGGGCAATCGCACCAAAAACTCGAGTTCCTTTTGGATTTCCTTCTTGATCAATCACAACTGCAGCATTATCATCATATCGTATTATCATACCGTTGTCACGTTTAAGTTCTTTACAAGTACGTACAATTACAGCTCTGATCACCTCTGATCTTTCTAGAGGTGTGTTTGGTAATGCTTCCTTGATCACAGCAACAATAATGTCACCGATATGAGCATATCGGCGATTACTAGCTCCTATGATTCTAATACACATTAATTCTCGGGCCCCGCTGTTATCCGCTACATTCAAATGGCTTTGAGGTTGAATCATATCATTTTTGAATCTGTTCTTTCAATGTTAATCCAAAGGGCGAAGTAAAAAAAAAAGAAATATTGTTTGTCAAAAAGAAACCTGCAATTTTTTTTTATCCCCAAGACTTCTTTTCTTTGGTTCTACGTTCCTATCCCGAAATAATAAATTGAGTTCGTATAGGCATTTTGGACGCCGCTATTGAAATAGCCTTTCTGGCTATATTTTCTGCTACTCCGCCCATTTCATAAAGTATTCGACCTGGTTTAACGACAGCTACCCAATATTCGGGAGATCCTTTACCCGAACCCATACGTGTTTCCGTAGGTCTTACCGTAACTGGTTTGTCTGGAAATATACGTACCCATATTTTTCCACCACGGCGCACATTTCTTGTCATTGCTCGTCGCCCTGCTTCTATTTGTCTAGATGTGATCCAAGCGGGTTCAAGTGCCTGAAGAGCATATTTACCGAAACAAATACGATTACCTCGATAAGATATTCCTTTCATTCTTCCTCTATGTTGTTTTCGAAATCTGGTTCTTTTAGGGTTATAGTTGATGGTTCTTTCTCAATTCCATCTCTACTACAGAACCGGACATGAGAGTTTCTTCTCATCCGGCTCATCGCGAATGAAACGATTCGAATTTGAGAATTTTATGAAAATATACTGAATCATGGATTCTTTGAGATTTCATCTAATCTATTAGAAATTTCTATATCTTGTTTGGATATATACTTAAACATGTATTTTTTTTTCTAGATAATTATTTCTATTTCTAGATAGTGAGATAATGTGGTTTTTTTCTAACGAATCTTTATTTTGTTTTGCCTTTGATCATATTATCATATTGGATCGAACAAGATTGAGTAATCTAATAAAAACCTTCGCGGGCGAATATTTACTCTTTCAATATCTATTTTAGTTGTAGGGTTAGCTCATGAATTCTCGGAATAAATGAATTGGTCCCTGGTTCGTTCCGCCATCCTACCTAATGAATTATTAGGATTCATTTTTCAATAGAATCTTACGTATTCATAGGTTCCATCGTTCCCGTCGCTTCGCAATTAATGGTTAGGTTTGAATTCTACAATGGAGCCCCTCATGAAATTTGTTCTTGAGTCAATCTTTTTAGTCTTTATTGGTTCGAGGCTCTTGATTTTTTTCTATGAATAGATTCATATACTTATGGATCAATCAGTATTGATGCTTTATTACACTGCCTTTTATGAGATGACTCCTAAACCTTACATATATTGGAATCCTATATCATTGATATTCTTTTTCTTTCTTTCTCTCAACCTTCCCTTTATCTGCATACTTTTTTTCTATCATAATCAGATTGATTTTTTTTTTTTTTATGTAAGAAAGATTTCAGTTGCTACAATGATATGACCAATATATCATATCTTGACTGCTTTTTTGTATCCAGATAATGTGAAACGATGAGTTGGTTATTAGTTATATAGTTATTAGTTCACAGTAGGGGTCTGTCCATTTTTTTGGAATTCTATCCTATAAAAAAAAACCAACGAGTCGCACACTAAGCATAGCAATTATATGAAATCATCAATCAAATTTTTATTTAAACCTATAGAATTGCTTATTTTTTTTTATTTAAGAGAAAAAGCATGAAAAGAAAAAGTTTTTTTTTTTATTCTATTTTTTTTTATCAATGGATATAGTGTAAACAGTAAAGCCAGGGAAAGTATTCTTATTCCCAAAATATCCAAATTTTGATGCCTAATACTCCATAGACCGTTCGGACTCCATAGGAACAATAATCAATTTTAGCTCGAAT